AAAGGAATTCAAGTACAAATTGCAGGACGTATCGACGGAAAAGAAATTGCACGTGTCGAATGGATCAGAGAAGGGAGGGTTCCCCTACAAACTATTCGAGCTAAAATTGATTATTGTTCCTATACAGTTCGAACTATATATGGGGTATTAGGCATCAAAATTTGGATATTTGTAGACGAGTAATAATCAGAAACCCTTACTCGCTTTTACGTTCTATCCAGTGATGGAACAAAAAATGACAAACTCTTTCATTCTTTTTATGTCCAATCAAAAAAATGAGCAATTCTATAGGGTTAAATAAAAATTCGATTGACCATTTTATTTTGATATAAATATAATTGCTATGCTTAGTGTGTGACTCGTTGGTTTTTTTTTTTTAGGGTAGGGTTAGGATTCTAAAAAAAAAATAGACTGGCCCATAGTATGAACTAATAACTAGAGAAGTAATAACCAACTCATCGCTTCGCATTATCTGGATCCAAAAAACCAGTCAGTCAAGATATGATATATTGATCATATCATTGTAGCAACTGAAATATGTTTTTGCATACAAAAACCATGAGTTGTGAAGCGAAATATAAAAAGGATGTGGATAACTGGAAAGGTGAGAGAAAGAGAGAAAAATAATATCAATGATATAGAATTCCAATATAAAATTATAAAATATAATATGTAAGGTCTATAAGTCATCTCATAAAAGACAATGTAATAAAGCATCAATACTCTCATTCATATTCATCCAAAAGTAGATGAATCTAATCTGTTCATAGAACAAAAAAATAAAGAGCCTCGAGCCAATAAAGACTGAGAAGATTGACTCAAGAACAAATTTAATGAATTTAATGAGAGGCTCCATTGTAGAATTCAGACCTAAGCATTAATCGAGAAGCGATGGGAACGACGGAACCTGTGAATGCAGAAGATTCTATTGAAAACGAATCCTAATTATTCATCGGGTGGGATGGCGGAACGAACCGGAGAACAATTTCATTTATTCTGAGCGATCATGGGCTAACCCTACAACTGAACTAGATATTTAAAGAGTAAATATTCGCCCGCGAAAGCTTTATTTGATTTGATTGCTACATTTTTGGTGATCAAATATGATAAAAAAAGGAAAAAGAAAGATTCGTTATAACGTTATAAAAAACGACATTATCTATTATCTATAAATTTATGTTTAGTTATCTATCCAAAAAAATCAATATATTTGGAATATATTAGATGAAATATCAAAGAATCCGGTGTATTATTGATTAAATACATGTATATCTTAATGCAATATTTTTCAATCCTTTCATTCGCGAGGAGCTGGATGAGAAGAAACTCTCATGTCCAGTTCTGTAGTAGAGATGGAATTGTGAAACAACCATCAACTATAACCCCAAAAGAACCAGATTCCGTAAACAACATAGAGGAAGAATGAAGGGAATATCTTATCGAGGTAATCATATTTGTTTCGGTAGATATGCTCTTCAGGCACTTGAACCCGCTTGGATCACATCTAGACAAATAGAAGCAGGGCGACGAGCAATGACACGAAATGCACGCCGTGGGGGAAAAATATGGGTACGTATATTTCCAGACAAACCCGTTACAGTAAGACCTGCGGAAACACGTATGGGGTCGGGTAAAGGATCTCCCGAATATTGGGTAGCTGTCGTTAAACCAGGTAGAATACTTTATGAAATGGGCGGAGTAGCAGAAAATATAGCCAGAAAGGCTATTTCAATAGCAGCATCCAAAATGCCTATACGAACTCAATTCATTATTTCGTGATAGAAATGTATAACCACAGGAAAGAGGTCTTGGAATAAAAAAGCAATTGCAGGTTTCTTTTTTTTTTTTTTGACAAAGAATATTTCTTTTTTTCTTCGCCCCTTTTTGTTTTGCATTGAAAGAACAGATTAAAAAATGATATGATTCAACCCCAGACCTATTTGAATGTAGCGGACAACAGCGGGGCCCGAGAATTGATGTGTATTCGAATCATAGGAGCTAGTAATCGACGATATGCTCATATTGGTGATGTTATTGTTGCTGTGATCAAAGAAGCAGTACCAAATATGCCTCTCAAAAGATCAGAAGTGATCAGAGCTGTAATTGTACGTACTTGTAAAGAACTCAAACGTGACAATGGTATGATAATACGATATGATGACAATGCTGCAGTTGTCATTGATCAAGAAGGAAATCCAAAAGGAACTCGAGTTTTTGGTGCGATCGCCCGAGAATTGAGACAGTTAAATTTTACAAAAATAGTTTCATTAGCCCCTGAAGTATTATAAGATAAGACCATGATATAGAGTTATAGTAGAGTATTTGAATGAAATAGGTTAATTAATAGATTGTGTCTCACGTATATACCTTTACTAATTCATAACAAAAAAAGATCATGTTTATTATATCCAAATTTTGAGGCACCAATAATTTTAGTTCATTATGGGTAGGGACACTATTGCTGAGATAATAACCTCTATACGAAATGCTGACATGCATA